ACCAATTCTGCGCTTCAATATAATTACCAGGAGTAAGCGCAATAGCTTGTTTCCAATACTCGGCGGCTTGATTGAACCAAGCCTCCGCAATTTCAGAATCTCCCTGTCTAATGGCCTGTTCTCCCCGGTCGGAATAGGCGGGTCAATTCCTTTCCTTAGAACCGTACTTGAGAGTTTCCCGCCTCATACGGCTCGGCAATCAATTCTTTTGGTGTCCCAGTTTTTTTTAATCTACTATAGCGAAATCAAATTGAATGAGATTTCTCATAGATCTATCCTTATACTTTTTTTCGCGGGTTAACCAAAAGAGATTAATTCCATGAGCATGAGTTTCAAACTTGACTTTTGATTAAATTAATAATCAGCTTTCATTTTATCTTTTCTCCCACCGTCAGAAGAATAACATATAAGCATTTCCACTATCGTTAGAATTTTCTGAAAGGTATCTATCTCGCTTTCATATAAAAATTTATATAGAATCGTTGAAAAAGTCTTTTCTTTCTTAGGAAGAAAAGACTTACTGTCTTTGGGATCTGATGCTACACCGCTGCTCAATACCTTAGGGGATCCACTTTATTACATAAGTTGATTCCTTACTTTTATCTCATATCATGACATAAATAAGCAGTTCTTATTGGATCGGCATCGGCCCAAAACCTCGCGAATTGGTCTTTACGGTGCTTCCTCTATCAATTAGATCCTTTATCCATAGAATAAACTATCTAGGCTTCAACTTCTATGAAGTTTCTTTCTTTGCTACGGCTGATAAAAATCGTTTTTTGCACGATGCGTATGTAGAAAGCCTATTTTTTTCTAGTATTTAGTAGTGTATTTGCTCTTTCTTCCCCTCCCCCTTTTTTTCTTTTCCTTTTTTTTCTTTCTATAGTAGAGATAGTCGCACGTAATGACAGATCACAGCCATATTATTAAAAGCTTGTGGTAAGAACGGGTTTCGTTCTAGTGCCCGAAAATAATATTCTAAAGCTTTTGTATGTTCTCCGTTACTTGTGTGGATAAGGCCTATGTTATAGAGTATATAGCTTCGATCATAGGGATCAATTTCTAGTCGCATAGCTTCATAATAATTCTGTAAAGCTTCCGCATAATTGCCTTCAGATTGAGCTGACATCCGTTACGGTCGTCATTCGATTCAAAGAATTCTCCGTTCCAGAACCGTACATGAGATTTTCATCTCATACGGCTCCTCCCTTATGTGCATAATGAGAATCTTTCAATCTTTTTTGATTCCATGTATTATTCTCATTATGAACTGAGTGGGGCTAATGTTTTTACAAGAAATCTCTAGCCAACCCTCCTGCAAAAGATCTTTTCTTAACATCACGTGTGTTGGTACTGGTACTAGATAAAACTGTAAACTTCAACAATTTCTTTGTTCTCAACGCCCCTTAATTTCCAGGAATTAATCACTTCAACAGTCTTCGATGGTTCTAAGGGTATCCAAAGGACGAACGAGATGGATGTTTGTTATCCCAACCATTCTTCTTAGTCCCGATCCCGATAAGGAAAAGGGGCAATTTCTAACAAAGTTTTCGTGTTGTTGATTCCTAGGCGTAGCGCCTTTTCCCCTATGCCCACCTATTGGTACTAGTGTAGTAGGGTTGACCTGCAATACAGAACCCATAGGTGTAACCTTTCGCTCAATACTAGAATCGACAATTGAAGCATCTGAGGCTGCATTAATCGGGGATACACGACAGAAGGAATTGTTTTATCTCTAAACTTCACCTTCAACAAGCGTAGATTTTTTCAATAATCTTTTTTTGTTCTTTTCTATCCCGAATCGTCTTTCTTTCTCCTAAGACCGAAAGCGGTAAATAAAAAGATAATCAAATCACACCATCTCTGTAATAGGTAAATGCCTCTTTTTCTCCTGAAGTGGTCGGAATTATTCGTAATAAGATATTGGCTACAATTGAAAAGGTCTTATCAATAAAATTTCCATTTATCCGCGATCTAGGCATAGGGAAAAATCCATTCTATAATTCTTTTCATTACCCCTCGTGAGAAAATTATCCCCCAAACAAAGGAATTGTACAGTACAAAATAACATAAAAGCAGACTCATTAAAAAACAGATATGACTTTCTACTTCAAATTTTTCTTTTTGGCAGGAGTTGATAAAAAATAAGAAATATTTGAATCCGATTTGATTTCATTCAAATGGAGTAGTATAAGAATGAAAGGAACTATTCCGATTTGATCGAAGTTGAAGAATCAAAGAATTTCTCCTGCAGATTAGGATAAGGAAGTTTTTCTTAAATTATGATCCAAAGAAGAAAAAGCATGGAATAATCGTTCTATGATGAAAATAGAATAACCCTCCCTTTTGTGAGTTGTGCATAGCGGGTATACGCTTATACACTATACGATCAAATCAAAAAATCCCTGGGATGCTTTATGAATTTGTAATAGATTTACAGGTTAAGGGGTTGAGTGATCTAAAACTGGAAAGGAATTTTAGAATTCTTATGGAAATCGAA